TGCTCTCGGTATCTTTGATTAGTTTGATGCCTACTATTATGAACTAATGAAATACCTATAGTTTGATACATAATAAACTGTCCATCATTTTTTACAGATAGACGAAGGGGTTCGATAATTAATACCCCCCTTTTCATCAATTCCGTAAGAGTTAAATTCTTCTGAATTAGCATTATATCCAGATTTATTTCCTTATTCTGAATAGAGGATATAGTCATTTTTCTTGAATTTTTCAGTCTAAGCAGGAGACAATATACTTTGATATTATTGATCATTCTTTGATTCAAAGCATCATCCCATCTCAATTGAAAAAGTAAATATTTTTTCAGAAAGAAATCTAGTTCTGCTTCCGTATTGCTCTTGTATTGTTTTTTCTTTTTACGTTTTTTCATGTCTGATTCCGAATAATCTTCTTCAATATCTTTTTGTTGATTTGAAAGAGCAGATACAAGATTTCCTTGGTTTTGTGCATTTGATCTAAGATCTCTTTGGCCTGCGGATTCTTTTTGATTTTTATTCTTTAATTCAAAAGATTTTTTTTCATTTGATGGTCTAACCCCTTTTTGCTTTCTATTGATATTTTGATTTTCATTTATATTCAAATTGAAGAAAAGTAATTTGCTTGGTATAAACCACGGTTTCATTTTATATGCATTATAAAGAAGTACAAGGTCTGGGAAGAACCAAAGTTCCATATTCGATATGGGACGACTTAGTATTTCTTCATTCATTCCCATCCAATCCAAAAAAGATCTTTTTTGATTGGGTGAATTGATTTCTTGATCTTGATGAATTGTAAGATAAAAAAGATCTTTTTTATCAATTTTATCAATTATTTGATAATTAAAATTAACAGTCCCGGTCTTAGTATTTTTATTACTGTTAGTATTGATCTTGATCCAGTCCTCAATATCGATTTTATTTCGAAGACAAAAATTGATAATTTTCCAATCAAAATATTTTCTATCCGGATTTTTTTCCATATACATAATATCATTTTTTTCTAGATAATTATTGATAGGGATATCCCATAGTATATCATATAATTTGTCTTTATATATGTTGTAATTATAAGAATTCTCTTGATTCTTATTTACTTGGAATGGCGATACATAAATATATGAGTCTTTCTTATTTTCATAATTAATAAATTTATAAGATAAAAGATTATATCTATAGTATTTTTGAAAATTCTCTTTTTGATTTAGTAATGAATATACTTCGTAATCATTTTTTTTTTTGTAATGAATTAATTGGTCTTTTTCATATGAATCCTCTTTGTTTAAATCTTGATTTTGATTTGGATGCCATTGATTGATTCTATTTCGCCCGTTTTGTGCTATTAATTTAGACCATCTAATCTGAGATAAATCGTATTGATAATGACTTCTTAACCAGTTTTTCCATTGATGTATTCCAGAATTCGGAAGTTTCTTATGTCTTAATTCAGAATGAATTATTCTTTGTGTTCCAAAATAATCTTTTATTGAAGTCTTAAGAAAAAAAGGCGTTCCACGATATTGAAGAATAGATCTTAACTTATACAAGTTAAGAATTTGAGTTTGTGATAATTTGTAAAATACATAGGCTTGTGACAAGGAGGATAAGTCGAAAAAATTCTGTGAATTCTTATTACTAATATGATAAAGTGACTTTTTTATAGTCGAAATAAAGTGAATTGTATTTTGATTTGTTTTATTGATTCTTTCTTGATTTGTTTTATTATTGTAAATGGATTTATTAAAATTTTTTTTTGTTGATTCAAGAAAAAGTTGTATATTAATTATGGGAATCTTAAGGATAGATAAAAGCATATCGATGTATATCTTTTCAATGAAAAATTTTATAAAATAATGTGATTTACGGATTAATCGAGCATTTCTTCTTTTTAATCTTTGCCAAATATTTTTTTGTGGTTCGAATCTTTTAGCATTATAACTTGTCTTATTAGGACTAACATTTTTTCCTGGAATCACTTTTTTTTTCTCTTTTGTAATTCTTTCTATTTGATTTCTAATTGTGCTTGTTCTATTACTCAGATCCTTCATTTTTTTTTCGGTCAGTAAATAATTTGTCCAATCTGTAGATCGAATTCGACGAAAGGATTCATGAATTATCTGATTATGGGTTATAGAATCTTTTTCTTTTTTAGTTTCATTTAATTTATTTATTTCTCTCAGTCGAAATAATAGAATTGGATTTACTTTTGATAATTTTTTTTTTATTTTTTTAAAAAAAAGGATTCCTTTGATAATCCATTTTTTTGGTTTTTTTATGATATTTAGAAATAATTTTGTTCTTTCTTTTAAAACTTTTAGAACTCCAAAATACTTCTTTTTCAATTTTTTCAATTTTCCTATTTTTTTTTGGAGTTTCTTAAAAATGGGTTTAAAAAAAGAAGGCCGTTTTCGGGGAGAACCAAAAGGGAGTTCAGTTTCCATTCCCCAAACTGTTAAAAAACAAAAATCATCTTTTTGCCCTTTCTTTTTCATTCGATCTA